AGGCTATACTGACTGAATAAATTGCATTTGTCACAAATTCATACCAATCCACAGAATAGTTCGAATTTTGATGTAAAAGGTTTATCGATGGGGTTAACCATTTGGATAATATATCCAAATCCATTCCTACTTGATCGAAAGGAATTCCTATGGACCCAACAAACAAAGTAAATAGGACCAATACAAGTAGAGGAAATAGCATAGTATTGTCCGATTCACAGGGATACATGGAAGTGTCTTTATTGTCAAAATGAGTACTAAAGGATCGCATCAGATTTCGTATATTCCCATCAATTTGATATATCTTCTTCGAAAAAAGGGAAACTTTTTTATTATTATTCATTACTGAGAAAAGTACATTTTTGTTAACTGGTTTCGGCCCTTCTTTTCCCCATATAGATATTGAAGAGAACGAGCTATTTTTAGTGCCACTGTAATTTTGAAACCGAACGTGTAAATGCCCCTCAAAAGTAAGTAAATACATCCGAAACATATAAAATGCAGTTAATCCTGCTGTGGAACAGGCTATTATCGCGAAAATCGGTGAATACAACCAACTATCATTAAGAATTTCATCTTTGGACCAAAAGCAAGCAAGAGGTGGAATACCACAAAGAGAAAGTGTACCTAATAAAAAAGTATTTTTTGTAATTGGCACATATTTGGTTAAACCACCCATAAGAACCATGTTCTGACTTTTATCTGGAGAATATCCAACAATGGGTTCCATTGAATGAATAATGGATCCGGATCCTAAAAACAATAATGCTTTTGAATAGGCATGAGTGATTAAATGGAATAAAGCAGCTCGATAAGAACCTATCCCTGGAGCTAACATAATATAACCCAATTGAGACATTGTAGAATAGGCTAAACTTCTCTTAATGTCTTTTTGAGCAAGAGCTAAAGTAGCTCCTAATAGTACCGTTATTATACCTAGCAAAGAAATGAGATTCATTATGTAAGGTATGACTGTGAAAAGGGGAAGAAGCCGAGCGACAAGAAAAATTCCCGCTGCTACCATAGTAGCAGCATGTATAAGAGCCGAAATAGGAGTGGGCCCCTCCATGGCATCAGGTAACCATACATGAAGGGGAAATTGTGCGGATTTAGCAACTGCACCAAGGAATAATAGGGAGGCACACAGAGTAGCAAATAAAGAATTGACCCCATTATTATGGATCAAGTTATTGAAGATTTCGAACAAATCCCGAAATTCCAAACTACCTGTTATCCAATAAAAACCTAAGATTCCTAATAATAAACCAAAATCCCCTACACGATTAGTTACAAACGCTTTTTGACAAGCATTGGCTGCAATTGGTCGTGTGAACCAAAAACCTATTAATAGATACGAACACATTCCCACCAGTTCCCAAAAAATATGAATTTGTATCAAATTGGAACTAGTAACTAATCCCAACATAGAAGTATTGGAAAAACTCATATAAGCAAAAAATCTCAAATATCCTTGATCATGAGACATATAATTGTCACTATAAATAAGAACCATGATTCCAACAGTAGTGATTAGTATTGACATAATAGAAGTAAGTGGGTCGATCAAGTGGCCGAACTCTAAAGAAAAATCATTATTGATGGTCCAAGAACATAGAAATTGATAGATAGAACTGCCATTGATTTGCTGAATAGACAGATCGGCCGAAAAAACCATAACTATACTTAGCAATGAAACACTAGGAAAAGCCCACATACGACGAAGATTTTTTGTTGCAGTCGGAACAAGCAGAAGTCCCCATCCTATTGACATAGTAACTGGAAGTGGAACGAAAGGTATGATCCATGCATATTGATATGTATGTTCCATAAGAAAATAAAACTTTTTTTATTCTTATTAATTGTTTCCGATTCACCAGCTCTTCTCTCTTTCGGAAGTCAAATAAATAAATAAAAATCAAGATAGAAAAGAACTCAAATAGGATTTTGAATTCTGAATTATTCAGATTCTTTCCCAAATATCGTATTGAATAAAAAGAAATTTAAATCAAGAAGTTACAATTGTTCAAATGACCAAGTCACTGGTTAAAACTGACCATTTAGTTATTAACTAAGATATTTATTAAGATAAAGAAAGAATATGAGATTTTCAATCATTCCACTATTACGGCGATTGATATCCATATAGTAAATAGTAAGGAAAAGGAATGACACCAAAAAAAGTAAAAGTACTCTATTGGGATATGGATCATAGAATCCGCCAATAACTCGACCCAATAAAATACTAGTTATTTTAGTTAGTTTATTCGGAGTCATTAATTAATTCATTGTAGAACTGATTGATTGGCTTCTATTCCAATAAAACAAACTTATGTTTATAGGAAATCCTATGATACTCGTCACTTCGCATAGAACTGAAATAAGAGATTACTAAAATTACCTTTATCAAGTAATGTATCGTTTAACAGATTAACTACCAATCTCATTTTCATTTAAATTATGAGTACTCTATCCTCGAGCTTGATCAATTAATAGAAAAATTCTACATTATTATTTCCTTAAATTAGGTAAGGATTCTTAAGCTTTTCGATTTATTCAATGTAAAACGACGAGATATAAATAGACTGAGATTGAGATATGAATTGGAACCCTTTTTGATTCTTATCAACAACAACCGGTTCGATTTCTATGGTAGCGGACCTCATAGACATAGATCGGAATGAAGATATGAAGGTACAAATTAGTACGAATTCTTCTTTCTTCGGGCATTGTATGTAATAGAGATGTGGAACAAAAAAAAATTCCTTTGAAAATCACATCGTTTTTCTTTTTTCTATTTCTTTTTTTTATCCCTAGTGTACTCTATGTGATGCGCACGTATCTATATTTTTGTATGTTATGAAGGAAGTATCCGCTATGGAATAAATATAGATAATGAATAGCAAGAACGATCCATTTTGAACAATACATGTCTTTCACATCCAACTATAAAAGTAACTTCTTTATTTTAAAATGGCGGTTCCAAAGAAACGTACTTCTATCTCAAAAAAGCGTATTCGTAGAAATATTTGGAAGAAAAAGGGATATTGGGCGGCGGTAAAAGCTTTATCTTTAGCTAAATCTATTTCTACCGGGCATTCAAAAAGTTTTTTTGTGCGACAAACAAGTAATAAAGCCTTGGAATAATCTGAATCGACATGACTCGATGAATTGGATGATTTATAAGATGAATAATTCACATTAACTAATGTTTTGAACTCATCTATATGAGATAGAACTGAACCGGCTGTTGTGGTATGTAGAATAAGAATTATTCTGTCTATTGGGTTCTAAGAACGGTACTATTTCTTTTTTGTTGTTGTTTGAAAAACAACAACAAAAAAGAAATAGTTAAACACAAAATACAAGGTTTCACTTTTCATTATAGTAGATTTTGATAATTCGCGAGATGGGGGTTGTTATTTCCCCCCCCCAAAAAAAAAGATTTTTTTTAGGAAGAAGTTTATTCGATTATGTATCTCCAATAGTTATACATCATTAAGATTTTTGGAAGATCTGAAACAAGTATGAACGACAGTAGTAAAAATGAATGGATCCTTGAAACTAATTGATTAAAATATATATTTTAAGACTTTGCTTTGTAACTCTCCGAATCACTACATAGATTCCCTCTTGTTTCGACCCAATCAATAAAAACTCCCCGGATCTCCTTTAGGTCGATATTTATGTACGAAGAATAAGTCAATCTTCCTTAATCCAAAATAGATCCTATGTTTGGACCGTAGGATCGATCAATCTATTTTAGATAGAATCTACTTTATTTATAAGTAAAGTACATAGCGTAGAATTCCAATAGAGATTGAAACTCTTTTGTTTTATGTGCAGCCCAATACCTAATTGGTTCGGTAAATCCTCACACGAATTATGTATACAATGAGGATCCCAACCATTAATACAGTTTTGATTCCAAACTATCTAAATATTTATAGAAATCCCTTGGATGTAGTTATCCAATTGTGATACATAAAAAATCCTATTTATTTTCTTTTGTTCAGTGAAAAATGAATCTTTTTTCATTTCCGATCCATGAAATCAGATAAATGAGAAATGAATCATCAAAAAATGATATAAAAAAGGGACAATTCTTAGTTCTAGACCTCAACTGAGGACATAACCATCTAGTTCCAACTGTTCCAGAAGAACTTATACTACGTGAAAGCCTGTTGTTAAAAATGACACCATACCGGGATACTAAGGATTATTGAAGTTCAAATATTCATTTGAACGAGTCTTTATTCATCGATTCTAACGTTTCCTAAAATATATTGCATTGAATCTTTCAATCTCGACGATTGAACATCATATGGGCTATTATTATTTCGATCAAGCCGCCATGGTGAAATCGGTAGACACGCTGCTCTTAGGAAGCAGTGCTAGAGCATCTCGGTTCGAGTCCGAGTGGCGGCATCCTCTAAAAAGGACACATTAGATCCTATAATGAATTTAATTCGGAATTTCCATTCCGTAATTGAGGGACCCCTCTTTTTTTTAATGATTTTTTTTTATGATATTTGCGACTTTAGAACATATATTCACTCACATCTCTTTTTCGATCATTTCAATTGTCATTACGATTTATTTGGTGACTTTATTAGTCCATGAAATCGTAGGACTATGTGATCCGTCAGAAAAAGGCATGATAGCCACTTTTTTCTGTATAACAGGATTATTAGTTACTCGTTGGATTTATTCGAGACATTTCCCGTTAAGTGATTTATATGAATCATTAATGTTCCTTTCATGGAGTTTCTCCATTATTCATATGGTTCCTAAAATAGGGAACCATAAAAATGATTTAAGCGCAATAACCGCGCCAAGCGCTATTTTTACCCAAGGCTTTGCCACTTCGGGTCTTTCAACTGAAATGCATCAATCCGCAATATTAGTGCCTGCTCTACAATCCCAGTGGTTAATGATGCACGTAAGTATGATGTTATTGAGCTATGCAGCTCTTTTATGTGGATCGTTATTATCAGTAGCTC